CAGAGAATAGTTTAGTTCAGAATTCTGGCTTTGGGAGCCAGGGGTGGGAGTTAAAATCTCTCTTTTCTGGGTGCTAAAGGTTGGGGCGGTGGGGGGCCCCTCTGGGCCCCCCTGGGCCCCCCTGGGCCCCCCATAAGCGTTGAAGCTGTTTCGTTAGGCCTTAGGGGGGTATTTAACCCCCGATCTTCGGATTACAAGACCGATGCTTTTAAACTAAGCTACTAGGGCAGGCTAATTCTAATGCTTTATTTTCTACCCACCCTGCTAGTGGTATAAAAATGAGAAACAGTGCAAAGTATAGGGCGGATGCGACTTGCCCAATAATAATAAATGGGTGTTCTACTGGTATGCCGCCAATTCATGTTAAAATGATTATGTCTGCCACGAGAGTTCAGAATAAGAATTGGGTGATTGGGCGGAATGTTAGTCCTCGTAGCTTGGAGGTGTGGAGCAGAGGCACAACTATTAAAACTAGAATAGAAAAAAGTAGTGCAAGTACACCACCAAGCTTGTTCGGGATAGATCGTAGGATGGCATAGGCGAACAGGAAATATCACTCCGGTTTAATGTGTGGTGGTGTGACCAGTGGGTTGGCGGGGGTGAAGTTTTCTGGGTCCCCCAGCAGATTCGGAGAAAATAGTGCTAAAAGCATAAGTAAAAAAAGTATAATTACGAAGCCGAGTAAATCTTTATATGTAAAGTATGGGTGGAAGGGGATTTTATCTGCATCTGAGTTGAGCCCAATTGGGTTATTTGATCCAGTTTCATGTAAAAATAGGAGGTGTAAGATGGTTATAGCAGCAATTACAAATGGAAACAGAAAGTGAAATGCGAAGAATCGTGTTAGCGTTGCATTATCTACTGAGAACCCACCTCAAATTCATTGGACTAGAACATCACCTACGTATGGCACAGCGGATAGGAGATTTGTAATTACTGTAGCACCTCAAAAAGATATTTGACCCCATGGTAGGACATATCCTACGAAGGCTGTCATCATAACAAGAAGTAGAAGGACGACACCAATATTTCAGGTTTCCTTATAGAGGTAGGATCCGTAGTATAGGCCTCGGGCAATATGTATATAAATGCAGATAAAGAAGAAAGATGCTCCGTTGGCGTGTACGTTACGGATTAGTCAGCCATAATTTACGTCCCGACAGATATGGACTACTGACGAGAATGCGGTTGAAACGTCTGAGGTATAGTGTATGGCTAGGAATAGGCCGGTTAGGATTTGAGTGGCTAGGCATAATCCTAAAAGAGAGCCAAAATTTCATCATGCTGAGATGTTGGATGGTGCTGGCAGGTCAACTAGTGCACTGTTAGCAATCTTAATTAGGGGGTGAGTTTTTCGTAGGCTTGCCATGATGGTTCTTGTAGTTGAATAACAACGGTGGTTCTTCAAGTCATTGGTCTCGGTTAAAATCTGAGCAAGAATTATGACCTATCTTATGTTTGTGTTACTAATAGCTTTGGTTGTAGGGTTAGTCGCTGTTGCCTCAAATCCTACGCCATATTTTGCTGCGCTTGGTTTAGTGGTTGCAGCTGGGGTTGGGTGTGGGGTTTTGGTTAGCCACGGAGGCTCTTTTTTGTCACTAGTACTCTTCTTAATTTATTTAGGAGGGATGCTAGTAGTGTTTGCTTATTCGGCAGCCCTGGCTGCTGAGCCTTTTCCAGAAGCTTGAGGTAGCCGTTCCGTCTTGGGGTATGTTGTAATTTATTTGGTAATAACCAGTTTAGCAGCGGGGCTACTATGGGGAGGTTGATACGAGGGTTCATGGGTGACGGTAGATGGGTTGAAAGAATTTTCTGTTCTACGAGGGGATATTAGTGGTGTAGCTGTAATATATTCTTCTGGTGGGGGCCTGCTAGTTTCTTGTGCATGGGTGTTGTTGCTGACGTTGCTTGTTGTTTTAGAATTAACTCGTGGCTTAAGCCGCGGGACTCTCCGTGCGGTTTAAAGGAGGATTGGGATAATGGCCAAGACTAGGGTTAGGAGGAAGATGGTAAGATACGTTTTGATTATTCCTCGTGCAATATTTCCTGTGACCTTTGTCATGGTTGTTTGTGTTAGCGCTACGCCCTTTGGTCCAACGGCTTCAAGCCATGTCTTGTCGAGTTGAGTGGCAGCTGATTGTCCGAGGGTAAGCTTGGCTTTAGGAAAAAGACGGTGAACAGTTGAAGGAAAAAATCCGAGCATATTAGAAAAGTGATGGGCAGTAATAGTAGGGGTAATTTTCACTTGCTTTTTTGTTAAGCCCGCTAGTTCAATGGCTACCAGAAGTCCTACAATCGTCACTACAAGGGCTGCTATCTTCAAGATAGCAGGTATAGTCATAACGGGTGCTTTCATGGGGAGGAAGTTTTGTGTAATAACAAGCCCTGCAATGATGCTTCCTCAGGCAAGTCGTTTAATAGAATTAATGACCAGTGGATTATTTTCATTAATTGGGGCTAGGGGCAGGAATCGTGGAGTTCCTATAATTACAAAGTATACTAATCGAAAGCTATATACTGCTGTAAATGAGGTGGCGATTAGTGTAAGAGTTAGGGCTCAGGCGTTAAGATAAGAGGTATTGAGGGCTTCAATAATTGCGTCTTTCGAGAAGAATCCGGCTAGAAAAGGGGTCCCTGTAAGGGCCAGGCTGCCAATGGTGAAGTAGGTTGAGGTGGTAGGCATAATATTGAACAAGCCCCCCATCTTTCGGATGTCCTGCTCATCGTTTAGGCTATGAATAATTGATCCGGAGCATAGGAATAGCATGGCCTTGAAGAAGGCGTGGGTGGAAATGTGAAGGAATGCTAGTTGGGGTTGGTTTAGGCCAATAGTGACTATCATCAAGCCTAGCTGGCTCGACGTTGAAAAGGCTACAACTTTTTTGATATCATTCTGGGTTAGGGCGCAGGTGGCTGTAAACAATGAGGTTAATGCTCCGAGGCAGAGGCATGTTGTTAAAGCCATAGTATTATTTTCTATGAGAGGATGAAGACGGATAAGGAGGAAGATACCAGCAACAACTATGGTACTTGAGTGAAGTAGGGCAGACACTGGTGTAGGGCCCTCCATGGCAGATGGGAGCCACGGATGGAGACCAAACTGGGCTGACTTCCCGGTGGCCGCTAGAATGAGTCCTATTAAGGGAATTGTTATGTCGAAGCTTTTTGACAAGGTAAAAATTTGTTGGATTTCTCAGGAATTAAGATTTATTGCAAATCAGGCTATGGTTATAATGAGTCCGATGTCTCCAACTCGGTTATAAATAACAGCCTGAAGGGCCGCTGTATTAGCATCCGCTCGGCCATGTCACCACCCAATAAGTAGGAATGATATAATCCCCACCCCCTCCCATCCAATAAATAATTGAAACATGTTGTTGGCTGTAACTAGAATAATTATGGCCACTAAAAATGTAAGGAGATATTTAAAAAACCGGTCAATGTTAGGGTCAGAGTGCATGTATCATAGTGCAAATTCTAGAATCGATCAGGTGACGTAAAGAGCAATTGGGACGAAAATTAGTGAGTAGTGGTCAAATTTGAAGCTAATATTAACATCAAACGTCTGAGTATTCATTCATTGTCAGTTGGTAATAATACCTTCTGTTTTCAGGTTAAGGAATACCATAAGAGGTAAAAGGCTAACAAAAAATGCGGAGCTAACGGCAGTTTTGGATATTTCTGCCATGTTATGCTTTCCTCGGGCAGGGTCTAATGTAGTAAGTAGGGGATAAATGAGGATGAAGAAAATTAGGAGGAGGGACGAGTGTACAATCAGTGTCATTTTAGCTTCCACTTGGACTTGCACCAAGAGTTTTTGGTTCCTAAGACCAATGGATGAACTATTATCCTTTGAGAGCACAAGGAAGCCTCGGATTTTAACCGTGGTGGGTAAGGATTAGCAGTACTTACTATTTTCTGTTCTCCCTTGGTGAGTAAGAGGATTTTAACCCCTGTCTTTAGAATCACAATCTAATATTTTGGTTAAACTATACCTACAATAACATCATCCTCACATAAGTTCTGGTTTTGCTACTAGGAGGATAATAGGAGCTAGATGTAGCGTTACTAGTAAGTGTTCCCGAGTGTGGAATGGTTGAAGTCCTACAATATGGTTTGGGGTTGGGCCTCGTTGTGACATAAGAAACATATACAGGGAGTAGCTGGCCGTAATCAGTGTTCCCAATCCGGTGAGTAGAATAGTTCATGGGGATCAGCCAAATAGGGTTGTAATAATCATGATTTCTCCTATAAGGTTAGGGAGAGGGGGTAGTGCTAAGTTTGCTAGATTAGCGATGAATCATCACACTGCAGCTAGTGGAAAAATCACTTGTAGTCCTCGGGCAAGAATTATTGTTCGGCTGTGGGTTCGTTCGTACGCTGTATTGGCCAGGCAAAATAGTGCTGAAGATACGAGCCCGTGGGCGATTATTAAAATGATTGCTCCTGAAAACCCTCACGGGGTTTGAATTAGGATACCCCCTGCTACTAATCCTATATGGCCTACAGATGAGTAGGCAATCAGTGATTTTAGGTCTGTTTGCCGAAGGCAAATTGACCCAGTCATGATCACACCTCAGAGGGCTAAAATAATAAATGGATAGGCAAGCTCCTTTGACAGAGGGTCCAGAATTACTATTATTCGCATTATTCCGTAACCACCCAATTTTAATAGTACTGCCGCTAGTACTATTGACCCTGCTACGGGGGCCTCTACGTGCGCTTTTGGTAACCAAAGGTGAACTCCATATAAGGGTATCTTAACTAAAAATGCAATTAGGCAGCCGGCTCATCAAACTATATGGCCTCAGGAGTTGAGTTGTAAAGGTTGCGAATATTGAAGTATGAATATTGATAAGGTACCTGTGGATTGCTGAAGGAGGAGAAGGGCAACTAGGAGGGGTAGTGAACCTGCCAAAGTATAGAATAAGAAGTAGGTCCCCGCGTTGAGGCGTTCGGCTTGATTACCCCATCGGGTAATAATAATAAGGGTTGGAATAAGTGTAGTTTCAAACATAATATAAAATAAAATAATTTCTGTGGCCCCGAAGGCCATAATAAGAAAAGCTTGAAGTGAGGTAAGGAGTATAATATATGAGCGTTGTCGATTAATAGGTTCGGGGTTAATGTGGTTTTGGCTGGCTAGAATCATAAGTGGGAGTAATCAGCATGAGAGTACTAGGAGAGGTGCTGATAATGGATCTGTAGCCAAATATGCGTTGGAGGAGGTTCACCCGGCCTCAGATGTTCATTTTAATCATATTAAACTCATGAAAGCAATCAAGAGGCTTTGTGCGCTTGCAGTTGTTCACAATCATTTAGGGGAGGCTAGTCAAATTATTGGAAATATTATAATGGTGGGAATTAGTACTTTTAACATTGCAGTAAATTAAGGTTCTGCAGTCGGTCGGTTCCATGGGTGCGAGCAGTAGCAACTAGGAGTGCCAGACCCGTGCTAGCTTCACAAGCAGAAAAGGCTAAGAGAAGTATAGGGGCTGTTGAAAATCCGGTGGACTCGAACTGTAGTGTCCATAATGCCAGTGCAATAAATAGGGACAATATTATTCCTTCTAAGCACAGGAGTGCGGAGAGCAGGTGGGTTCGGTGGAATGCTAGGCCTATTAGGCCTAGAATAAATGCTGAGCTAAAGGTAAAATGTACGGGGGTCATAAGGGGGCCGTGGAGTTGAACCACAATCTTCTGAGCCGAAATCAGAGGTCTTACTTTGGACTAACTCCCTATTCGGCTCACTCTAAACCGCCTTGGGCTCACTCATAAATTAATCCTAGAGTTAGTAAGATTAGGACTGCTGTTGCCCAAAAGAATGTTTCAGTAGGGTTGTCGAGTTGATCTCCCCATGGCAGTGGGAGGAGGAGAGCAATCTCTAAGTCAAAAAGAAGAAACAGAATTGCCACAAGAAAAAAACGTAAGGAGAATGGTAGACGGGCGGATCCTAATGGGTCGAATCCGCATTCGTATGGTGACAACTTCTCTGCGTCTGGGGTTATTTGTGGTAGTCAGAAAGCCACGATGGCTAGGATTGAGGATAAGGTTATTGTAATAACTAAAACGGTTATAATTAGATTCATTATCTTTCCTTGGGGTTTAACCAAGACTGTGTGATTGGAAGTCACTTGTACTAACTTTAATACTAGAAAGATTATGAGCCTCATCAATAGATTGATACGTAGAGGAATAGTCAAACTACGTCAACAAAGTGTCAGTATCAGGCAGCGGCTTCAAAGCCAAAATGGTGTTCAGATGTAAAGTGGTATTGGATTTGGCGGAGGAGGCATACTGCCAGGAAAGTTGATCCAATAATAACATGTAGTCCATGGAATCCGGTGGCTACGAAAAACGTTGAACCATATACCCCATCTGCAATTGTGAAAGGTGCTTCATAATATTCTATGGCTTGTAGAGTGGTGAAGTAAAGTCCTAGTAGAATAGTTAATCCTAAAGATTGAACAGCTTGTTTTCGGTCTCCTTCTATAATGCTGTGATGAGCTCATGTTACTGTAACCCCTGATGCTAGTAGTACGGCTGTGTTAAGGAGTGGTACTTCAAAGGGGTCTAAGGGGGTGACTCCTGTGGGAGGTCAGCATCCTCCTAATTCTGGTGTTGGTGCTAAGCTCGCATGGTAAAAGGCTCAGAAGAACCCAAGAAAAAAGAATACTTCGGAAGTAATAAAGAGAATCATTCCGTACCGTAGTCCTTTTTGCACCGGGGGCGTATGATGGCCCTGAAAGGTCCCCTCTCGGATAATATCACGCCACCACTGGAATATGGTGAGAAGTAGAAGAATTAATCCTAAAGTTATTAATGTTGTTGAATGGAAATGGAATCAAATTGCTAAGCCGGATGTTATTAGCAGGGCAGCAATAGCTCCGGTTAGGGGTCATGGGCTTGGGTCAACTATATGATAGGCATGTGCTTGGTGGGCCATTAAACGTTTTCTTGTAGATACAGCGTTAAAAGAAGTACAAATACATAGGCTTGAATTATTGCAACTGCAATTTCTAATAGTGTTAATAGTAAAAGAACAGTGGCAGTTAGCACTGCTACTGTTGGCATAATTGGTAAAAGAACAAATACAGCTGTGGCAATAAGTTGAATTAGTAGGTGGCCTGCGGTAAGATTGGCTGTAAGACGAACACCCAGAGCTAATGGTCGAATAAATAAACTAATTGTTTCGATAATAATTAGTACTGGAATCAGCAGGATGGGGGTTCCTTCTGGTAGAAGATGGCCCAGGGCAACTGTTGGTTGATTTCGTATCCCAATAATTACTGTGGCGAGTCATAATGGTACGGCAAGCCCCATATTAAGTGACAGTTGTGTTGTGGGCGTAAAGGTATATGGTAGCAGACCCACTATGTTTATAGTTACCAAGAAGATTATTAATGAAGCCAAGAGTAGTGCTCATTTATGTCCTCCTACGTTTAGTGGAAGTATTAGTTGGCTAGTAAATTGATTAATAAATCAGCCTTGAATAGTAATAAGTCGGTTATTAATTCACCGAGATAAAGGGGCGGGATAGCACATTGAGGGCAATAGAATTGCGAGGGCAATTAGTGGAATTCCAAGATATGAAGGGCTTGCAAATTGGTCGAAGAAGCTTACTATCATGGTCAGTTTCAGGATTCAGTTTTGTGTTTTTCAGCACCTACTGGGGTTAGTTCATTTGGTGTAACATGGTTCAAGACTTTCGTTGGGATAAGAATTAAGAAGACTAATCAGGAGAATACTAAAATTGCGAATCAAGGGCCGGGGTTCAATTGTGGCATTTCACTAGAGGTGGTCGGGAGTCACCAATCTTTGGCTTAAAAGGCCAACGCTCTGTCCAATATTTAGCTTCCTAGCGAGGCGTCTTCTAGTATTAATGAGGATCAGTTTTCGAAGTATTCTAGTGGCACTGCTTCAACCACAATTGGTATAAAGCTATGGTTGGCTCCACAGATTTCGGAGCATTGTCCATAAAATACTCCTGGGCGCGAGGCGATGAAAGCGGTTTGATTAAGTCGTCCTGGGACTGCATCCATTTTTACTCCCAGAGATGGAACAGTTCAGGAGTGTAGTACATCTTCGGCAGAAACTAAGACACGGATGGGTGATTCTATTGGGATAACTATTCGATGGTCTGACTCCAGGAGCCGGAATTGGCCAGGGGTAAGGTCTTGAGTTGGTACCATATAGGAGTCAAAGCCCAGGTTTTCATAGTCTGTGTATTCGTAGCTTCAATATCATTGGTGCCCTATTGCTTTAATTGTTAGGTGGGGGTCATTAATTTCGTCTATAAGATAAAGAATGCGTAGGGAGGGCAGGGCAATTAATACTAAAATAACGGCTGGTAGAATGGTTCATACAATTTCGATTTCTTGAGAATCTAAAATATATTTATTAGTTAGCTTAGTGGAGACTATTGCAACAATAATATACAATACTAAGGTGCTAATTAAGAATACAATCATTAGTGCGTGGTCGTGGAAGTGAAGAAGCTCTTCTATAACGGGTGATGCCGCGTCTTGGAATCCCAGTTGTGTTGGATGTGCCATTAAGCTTTAAGCTTAAGACATGTGGGGGTTTAACCCACGACTTCACCTTGACAAGGTGGAATAATTTGCATTTTACTAATGTCTTTATAAGGAAGTGGCAGAGTGGCTATGTGGCTGGCTTGAAACCAGCATATGGGGGTTCAATTCCTCCCTTTCTCGTTAGTTTGATTGAATTTGAACGAATGCTGGTTCCTCAAATGTGTGGTAAGGAGGAGGGCAGCCATGAAGTCATTCCACGTTTGTTATCGTTAATTCTACAGACAGCACTTCTCGTTTAGCGGCGAAGGCTTCTCATAGAATAAATAGGAATATGATTACAGCCACTAGAGAAATTAGTGATCCAATAGATGACACTGTATTTCACAGGGCATAGGCGTCTGGGTAATCAGAGTATCGTCGCGGTATTCCTGCTAGGCCGAGGAAGTGTTGTGGAAAGAATGTAAGGTTTACCCCAATAAATATAACCGCGAAGTGGACTTTTGTTCAGGTGCTATGGAGGGTATATCCGCTTAGTAGAGGAAATCAGTGCACAAAGGCTGCTATGATAGCAAACACGGCACCCATTGATAAGACATAGTGGAAATGGGCAACTACATAATAGGTGTCATGAAGGACAATATCGAGTGACGAGTTAGATAAAACAATTCCTGTTAGTCCGCCAACTGTAAATAGGAAAATAAACCCGAGAGCTCACAGTAGAGGTGTTTCTCATTTGATTGATCCCCCGTGAAGGGTGGCTAGTCAGCTAAATACTTTTACGCCTGTTGGGATCGCGATAATCATTGTTGCAGATGTAAAGTATGCACGAGTGTCCACATCTATACCAACAGTGAACATATGGTGGGCTCACACAATAAAGCCTAGAAGGCCAATAGCCATCATGGCTCAGACTATGCCCATATAACCAAATGGTTCTTTCTTGCCGGAATAATAAGCTACAACATGAGAAATAATTCCAAATCCTGGAAGAATAAGAATATAGACTTCCGGGTGGCCAAAGAATCAGAATAGATGTTGATAAAGGATAGGGTCCCCCCCTCCTGCTGGATCAAAGAATGTAGTGTTGAGGTTACGGTCTGTAAGAAGTATTGTAATCCCGGCGGCCAAGACAGGAAGAGACAGGAGAAGCAGTACAGCCGTTACAAGTACAGATCAAACGAACAAGGGGGTTTGGTATTGGGAGATGGCTGGCGGTTTCATATTAATAGTTGTAGTAATAAAATTGATGGCCCCTAAAATTGATGAGACACCTGCTAGATGTAGTGAAAAAATTGTAAGGTCTACTGATGCTCCAGCATGGGCTAGATTACCTGAAAGAGGCGGGTATACCGTTCACCCTGTTCCGGCTCCAGCTTCAACTCCCGAAGAAGCTAATAATAATAGGAACGAGGGGGGTAGTAATCAGAAGCTTATGTTATTTATCCGTGGGAATGCTATGTCTGGAGCTCCAATCATTAGTGGTACGAGTCAGTTTCCGAACCCACCAATAAGAATTGGCATTACTATAAAGAAGATTATTACGAAGGCGTGGGCAGTAACGATAACATTATAAATTTGATCATCGCCTAGAAGTGATCCAGGTTGGCTTAGCTCAGCCCGAATAAGGAGGCTTAAAGCGGTTCCCACTATTCCGGCTCAGGCACCAAATACAAGATAAAGGGTGCCAATGTCTTTGTGGTTGGTAGAGAAGAATCAGCGTGTGATTGCCACAGGTAGGGTAGCCGAGCGTTTAGGCGGTGGGTTGTAGCCCCGAAGACAGAGGTTTAAGTCCTCTTCCTATCAGCCCTGTGGTGAGAACACGTTGGATTGCAAATCCGAAGACGCAGATTAATACTCTGCCGGGGCTTTTCCCGCCTTACTGAAGGCGACGGCGGGAAAGGTAGATGGATGCTCGCTGGCTTGAGCGCTTAGCTGTTAACTAAGAGTTTGTAGGATCGAGGCCTTCCCATCTAGTAAGGCCTTAGCTTAATAAAAGTGTCTGATTTGCAATCAGTCGATGCAAGTTAATCCCTTGTAGGCCTTATCAGGGGCTAGAAGATTTTCACTTCTACTTAAAGCTTTGAAGGCTTTTGGTCTAATGTTATCCTAAGCCCCTAGGTGGTGAGCATGAGGATGGTTGGGGTTATGGGCAGCAACCCAAGGGCAGTAACAGTAAAAATGGCAAGGAGGAGGGAGGCTTGTGTTGTGTGGGTCCGTCAGGGGGTGGTTGAGGTCGTGGTGTTGGGGGAGATGGTAAGAGCTATGGCGTAACACAGCCGTAAATAGAAATATAGACTAATCAGAGCGGCGAGGGCTATAATTGTGGCGATAATAGGAAGATCCTGCTTGCCCAGTTCTTGCAAAATCATTCATTTTGGTACAAACCCGGTGAGGGGTGGGAGGCCTCCTAGGGAAAGTATAACAAGGGCAGCTGCTGATGTTAACACGGGACTTTTCGATCAGGCTGTCGCTAGTGTACTCACTTTAGTCGATAGAAGTATCTTCAGGGTAAGGAATGCTGCTGAGGTTATAATAATATATGTTCCTAGGGCAAGCATAGTAAGGTGAGGGGCATATTGGATTACAATTACTATCCAGCCTATATGGGCAATTGAAGAATATGCTAAGATCTTACGTAGTTGGGTTTGGTTTAGTCCGCCTCAACCTCCCACCAATGTCGATATAACTCCTAGCGTTGTAAGTAGTAGAGGATCAACGGTTTGTGCTATTTGAACAATTAGTGCAAGTGGGGCAAGTTTTTGTCAGGTAGACATGATCAGGCCCGTCAACAAGTCCAACCCTTGTAGAACTTCTGGCATTCAAAAGTGCATTGGTGCGAGTCCAATTTTGAGTGCAAGAGCAGCTGTAAACATTGTGCTGGCAACGGGACTTGAGAGGTTATTGATGGTCCACTCACCTGTAAGTCAGGCATTCGTAGTGCTTGCAAACAAGATCATAGCTGCCGCAGTGGCTTGAGTCAAGAAGTACTTCGTAGTTGCCTCTACTGCGCGGGGGTGGTGGTGTTGTGCCATAAGAGGGGTAATTGCCAGTGTATTAATTTCCAAGCCCATTCAGGCCAGGAGCCAGTGAGAGCTGGCGAAAGTTAAGGTGGTGCCCAGTCCCAGACTAGAGAGTAGAGCTGCAAGTACATATGGGTTCATTGGTGGGGGAAGGAGTTTAACCGTCATGTTCGGGGTATGGGCCCGAAAGCTTTATTAGCTGACCCCGCCTGTAGAAAGTGGTGTAAAGGAAGCACCAAGAGTTTTGATCTCTTGAGTATGGGTTCAATTCCCTTCTTTCTAGGAATTGAGGGGATTTTAACCCCCGTAAATCACTCTATCAAAGTGGCCCTTGGGTTTTCAGGCACAATTCCCAACTATAGTTGCGGGGGGAGCCCTGCTAGCGCGATGGGTAGGGCAGTGTGCCATAGTACAAAAGCAAGTGTGATGGGAAGAAAGTTTTTTCACACAAGATGTATAAGTTGGTCATACCGGAATCGTGGGTAGGAGGCTCGTACCCATAAAAATACGATGGATAGGAGTGCAGCTTTAGCCATAAGATTGATGGTCGTAAGTTCAGGGATGCTGGGAATGTGTGAGGCCCCTAGGAAGAGTACAGCTGAAAGAGTATTTATTAGTAGGATGTTGGCGTACTCAGCCAAGAAGAATAGTGCAAAGGGACCACCTGCGTATTCTACATTAAATCCGGAAACGAGCTCTGACTCCCCTTCAGTGAGGTCAAAGGGCGACCGGTTAGTTTCAGCTAGTGTGGAAATATACCATATTGCTGCCAAGGGTCAGGCGGGAACAAATAACCAAATGCTTTCTTGGGTGGAATTAAACGTTTGGAGGGTATAGCCCCCTGAAAAAATAATTGTAGACAGAAGGATTAATCCTAGACTTACTTCATAGGAGATTGTTTGGGCCACGGCCCGTAGGGCTCCAATTAGTGCATATTTTGAATTCGAGGCTCAGCCTGACCCAAGGATAGAGTATACCGCGAGGCTCGAGAGGGCTAGGATAAACAAGATCCCTAGGTTAAGATCTGTGACCGGGAGGGGCATGGGTATTGGTGCTCATAGGGTTATGGCAAGGGTCAAGGCAAGCATGGGGGTAGCCAGGAACAGAAAGGGGGATGATGCGGATGGTCGGACGGGTTCCTTGATGAATAGCTTAACTCCATCAGCGATGGGTTGTAGGAGACCGTAGGGTCCTACAATGTTTGGTCCTTTCCGCAGTTGTATATATCCTAGTACTTTTCGTTCAACTAATGTTAGGAAGGCCACCGCCAGAAGTACAGGTACGATGTAGGCTAGGGGATTAATCAGGTGGGTAATTAAGATGTTTATCATAAACTGGGAAGAGGACTTGAACCTCTGGTTAAAAGGGCTTAGGCCTTTCGCAATTTACCATGCTCTGCCACCCCAGTATGTCCTTATTTTGGCCAGCTGGGTTTTGGCCCTCCCTTTATTTTATTTATTTGTTTTCATAAATTAGGGGTGGGGCGTACCTCAAGCATGGGCCCCCCTTCTTCGATCCTTTCGTACTAGAAGAAGCAGCGTTACAGATAGAAACTGACCTGGATTGCTCCGGTCTGAACTCAGATCACGTAGGACTTTAATCGTTGAACAAACGAACCCTTAATAGCGGCTGCACCATTAGGATGTCCTGATCCAACATCGAGGTCGTAAACCCCCTCGTCGATATGGACTCTGGGAGAGGATTGCGCTGTTATCCCTAGGGTAACTTGGTTCGTTGATCGGCTTTATCAGCCGGATCATGATTGGTCAGATGTTCTGTGGCCTAGAGATGTCTCTCTTAGCTTTAGGATGTTTTCCCAGTCCACCTGGAGGCTCTTTTTTCCTCCGTGGTCGCCCCAACCGAAGGTAAAAAATCATTATCCACAAAGTTTCCGCTCTTTATTAAGTTGCTTGACGTGGCTGATTTTTGTACCTTAAGCTCCAAAGGGTCTTCTCGTCTTGTATTATTACACCCGCTTCTGCACGGGTAGATCAATTTCACTGACTGGAGGGGGGAGACAGTTAAGCCCTCGTTTAGCCATTCATACAGGTCTCCATTTAAGAGACAAGTGATTGCGCTACCTTTGCACGGTCAAAATACCGCGGCCGTTGAACTTGTAGTCACTGGGCAGGCTGGACCTCCTATACTTGGTTGTGTTGCAGGAGGCGATGTTTTTGGTAAACAGGCGAGGCTTGCGTTTGCCGAGTTCCTTTCCCTTCTTTTAGTCTTTCCTTTAATAGCACACCAGTGTGGGGGTAACGATGGATTAATTGTGGGTTTTTCCTGGTCTCGTTGTAATACACATTACTCTCTTGGGTTGAGTTCGTTAATTGCCAATGGTCGGTCCGGTTTGGCTTACACTTGTGCTTGGAGAAGGTCTGGCCTTCTTGTTACTCATTTTAGCATAGTCTCTCCCATGTGGGCATGGGCTGGCCTAATAATATTTAGGGGAGTAAGATTTCTTGTCGGAATAATAAACTTATTTCTGTCTGAGCTTTAACGCTTTCTGTTTAGATGGCTGCCTTTAGGCCCACTAGAACAGGATGTCTTATGTATTATGATCTTTATCCTCCTGGAAAGGTTGTGTCCTTTGTTAAAGGGGCTGTACCCCCTTCAACTAACTCTCATATATTTCCCTCTAATATCTTTTTATACTTTTTGATTCGGGGAGTACGAGGCTGAACTTCTATTCATTTCTTAGGCAACCAGCTATCACCAAGTTCGGTAGGTTTATCACCTCTACCCGGAGCTCTTCCCACTCTTTTGCCACAGAGACGGGTTGGCCCTTAATAGGCTGTCTCGGGGTAGCTCACTTGGTTTCGGGGTTTCAAACTAAAGGTCTCTCTGCTTGGATATACTGGCTAAATCATGATGCGAAAGGTACAAGATTTAATCTTTGCTTTTTGGTGCTTATATAAGTTATTTCATTTCTCTTTCAGCTTTCCCTTGCGGTACTTTTTCTATTGCTCCGGGTGTAACCTTTTCTGTCGCCCATACTAAGGTAAAAGAATGATTTAATTTTTGGTGTTAGGCTTATTTTGTTTTATTTACATTGTTTAGTTATTGGGTAATTGAGCTAGCTGTTTGGCTCAGGGCGATCCAACTTGCATGGATGTCTTCTCGGTGTAAGTGAGATGCTTGACTAACTCAGCCACACCCTGGGTTTTATCCAAGTGCACCTTCCGGTACACTTACCATGTTACGACTTGCCTCCCCTTGTCAGTGCTATTGTGTTATTTATCTTCGATGCGTTTTGACGGGGGAGAGTGACGGGCGGTGTGTACGCGTCTCAGAGCCGGGTTCAAAGGGACACTCTATTTCCCTTTTACTACTAAATCCTCCTTCAAGCACTATTTCACAGTGCATATCCGTAATATTCTGTGGCAGAAAATGTAGCCCATTTCTTCCCACCTCATGCGCTACACCTCGACCTGACGTTCTGGGCTGTGCCCATTTTGCTTACTTTGTACCCTTCACAGGGTAAGCTGACGACGGCGGTATATAGGCTGGGTTGGCTAGAAGTGGTGAGGTTAGACGGGGGTTATCGGTTCTAGAACAGGCTCCTCTAGGGGGGTCTGAGACACCGTCAGGTCCTTTGGGTTTCAAGCTGATGCTCGTAGTACCCTGGCGGGCATCTCATTGTAGTTAGATGCCTAAGTTTACGGCTGAGCATAGTGGGGTATCTAATCCCAGTTTGTTTCTCAGCTTTCGTGGGGTCAGGCTGGTTATTAAGCTACTTTCGCATATAGGACCTCGGATACCCAGAAGCGTATGACGGCCAAGGGACCATTTGGTTTTAAAAAATATTGTTAGTCCTTTATACACCCCTTATGCCCGTAATAATAATCAACATGGGGCCTCTCGTCTATACGCGGTGGGTGGCACGAGTTTTTATCGGCCCAATATAACGCTAAAAGAGTCAAGTTTTCACATATGGGGTTATATATATCACTGGTGAATACCCCTGGGGGTGTGTGTCTGCTAGGCGTCTTGGGCTAATGTTTGTGCGTGATGCCCGCTTCTCGTCCCCGGGGAGAGGGAGTGAGGGCATACTCACTGGGTTGCGGAGACTTGCATGTGTATGTTGTGTTAGAGCTGATATAAAGGTCGGGACCACGCCCTTGTGCACGCGGAGATTTTTAGGTCTCGTCTTAGCATCTTCAGTGCTATGCTTTATATTAAGATACGCTCGCACTCACAAAATGTCAGAATATTAAGTGTCGAGCTCCTTTTTATAAAATTTTAGTAGGGATTTGCACGTGATTAGCAAATACGAAAAATAAAAGTGGGTGCACATATATATATATATATATATATATAACGCGGCATGCCAATTTATACTTCAACTTGTTGGCTGATACGTTCTTGGGTCCTTCTTGCTTTAGGGGTTTGACAAGAATAACAGGATTTACTGAGCGTAGGGGGGTAGGGGGGTTTGACGCGCGAAAACCCAAAAGGGGGGCACTATGTAAGGATAAGTTAAGCAAGAAATAAGTATGTATGCACCTGAGTGAGTATAATGGGGTTCTTAAATTATGTCTTACGATAATGAATATTTATCATGACATACAAGGAAAATGCTCAACCTTAGTCAGTATTTGAGCCTGCACTCTGAGATGCAAGATGAGATGAAGAAAAAAAAGATAACGTTATGCATATAAGAGAAGCTTTGCTAGGTGGGTAATGAGACATATGTACCACACCACTGGCTTAATCAGATGCCAGTATAATTATCCGAATGGGGGATACTTCAGTTGTACCCCTGAAATAGGAACCAGATGCCAGTAATAGTTCACAGTGTGCAACCCCCACGCCGTGCGTCCCTGATTCCATCATGCATGATGTGCCTTAATGTAAATTATTGGTGGTTTCTTACTACATTAATATTTTCTAATACAATTTTGGCTAAGTATTTCAAGGAAAGATTTGAGGTCAGGTTTTAAGGGATTAATATATTACCCGGCTTAATGTAGTAGTATTTCTGTGTCTTAATTTTATGCTTATGTATGTCTTAGAATTTAGTACTTGCTTTGTGGTTAAAATAATAAGTTGGTGATAATACATATATGTATTAGCACATTGTTGTAAAATTATGCATATTATGTACTAAACCATAAAGGATGACATATCCC